TTTTTCATTTATTTTATGCTATGCTGTAACCTTTTAATTGATTAGATAGGGATTCCTATATCTAAAAGCATTTACTCCTAATTTTAATTTTATTTTTTGCCTATCTTCTGTCATTTCTTTCGGAGACCCATATCTTATATTTGGTTCAATCAGAAATTATTTTATCATTTCTGTACCCACAATTCAATCTAGCTGGATATATATCACATATATAGTCTTTTTATCCGCCCATTTGCTCCGATAAATTTTGAATACTCAAACGGTCGATTTTGTCTTAGTTTATGCTTTTATTTATGACTGAAAGCGGAGTAATGTCTCATTATGATCGGGATTGCGTCTCTTTCTTTCATTTTGATGATTTCCTTAACTAAAAACGAAATGGAAATGAATTCTAATTAAATCAATATTAAGAATTACTATTACTTAGTAATCTAATTACTATAGCTAATCAATTCGTAATTCAATAAAAAAAATATAAGAATTTAGATTCAATAATTTATAATAATTAATAAAAAATATAAATCTATTTCGAAAGATATATATATAGTCAAATATAATAATATAAAATATTAGAAAAATATATAGTTTCTATAGTTAAAGTAATAGATAATAATAAAAAATGAAAATATCATTTTAAATGTGACTGTTTAATTCCGATACTGAAGATAAATAAATAGAAATTACATATCGCTATAGTCAATTAATGGTTATCATCTATAAATATTAAATATTTATTTGAAATATGCGCTTTCTATTCTTTTCTAGACTCATATTAATTATGAATAGCTAAGGATGGATAGTTAATAGCTACGATCCCAGTAGGTTATTGAATTCCTATGCATGCCCAATTTCTATTGTGTGAGCCCGCTTAGCTCAGAGGTTAGAGCATCGCATTTGTAATGCGATGGTCATCGGTTCGATTCCGATAGCTGGCTTCTATCTATTTGGTTGCTTTTTTACGTGATTGCTAATGTCTCCGTGAAATCTAAAGAATGCTGGAAAATAGTATTAAATTAAAGGCTTCCTCCCCTTTTCTAAGGGTCACCGATCTATTATCTTGTAAGAACGTCCAACTATGAATAAAAATAGGAGGAGTTATATATTTACAGTAAAAATATATAAAAAAAAGGATCCTTTTTTTTTATATATACATACAATAAGCATACAAAAGAGTCCGTATATTGATATAATTTATCTCATTATTCTTTGTAGTAGAATACTTCAGTTGATTTCACTTCATTTATAGTTCAGTTTTAATTTAGGTTTATTCTGTAAAATTAAAATAAAATAAGGAGTCTTTATGTCACGTTACCGAGGTCCTCGTTTCAAAAAAATACGCCGTCTGGGGGCTTTACCGGGACTAACTAGTAAAAGGCCTAGAACCGGAAGTGATCTTAGAAACCAATCGCGTTCCGGTAAAAGATCTCAATATCGTATTCGTCTAGAAGAAAAACAAAAATTGCGTTTTCATTATGGTCTTACAGAACGACAATTACTTAAATATGTCCGTATCGCGGGAAAAGCCAAAGGTTCAACAGGTCAGGTTTTACTACAATTACTTGAAATGCGCTTGGATAACATCCTTTTTCGATTGGGTATGGCGTCGACTATTCCTGGAGCCCGCCAATTAGTTAACCATAGACATGTTTTAGTTAATGGTCGTATAGTAGATATACCAAGTTATCGCTGCAAACCACGAGATGTTATTACAGCGAAGGATGAACAAAAATCCCAAACTCTGATTAAAAATTCTCTTGATTCATCCCCTCATGAGGAAGTGCCAAAATATTTGACTCTTCACCCGTTCCAATATAAAGGAGTAGTCAATCAAATAATAGATAATAAATGGGTCGGTTTGAAAATAAACGAATTGCTAGTCGTAGAATATTATTCCCGTCAAACTTAAACCTAACTAACAAAAAAAAGATTAGGGCTATTTTGCTCTCTTCTCTTTTCGTCGAAGTAAGAGATTGGCTGCCATATTTGAATTCCTTGTCGACCTTTTTTCAGTAGTTTAATTTTATGTACCACAACAATTAGGAATATGGAATCTATATCAAAGGAAAGCCTAACTCTTGGACTAATGGTATCCATTATTAGTTGATTTGAGACATTGTATTGTGATAAGTACCGTTGGTGGTTTAGCTGAAGGTACGGAAAGAGAGGGATTCGAACCCTCGGTAAACAAAAGCCTACATAGCAGTTCCAATGCTACGCCTTGAACCACTCGGCCATCTCTCCTACATAATGATTATGACTCAGAACCCGAGTGAATAGCGAGTCGTTATCATACGTTATCATAGTAGATTATAGGTATTGGATAGATACGACCAATCAATTCTAACTATAAAAATCGAAAACTTTTCAGCCTATAATGATTATTCAACCATATTCAATCAAAACTTTTATCGAGTTATCCTAATCCTAACTAGTTCCCGTTATTGGTATACTACTACATTTGCATGAAATCTAATCGGATTAAACTATTTATTATTTGTTT